AAATAGAAGAAAGTAATCATGTGTAGTAAAATTCCTAGGATTATCTATCTAAGTGTTTATAATGTATTGGTGGTGGTATATCTATATAGAAATAAATAGAATAGTACACTTTTTTGATTGGATACAAAAAGAGAAACCTACTTGTTTTCTGTTTTACTAGGTACGGTATACCAATCAAAAAGCCTATTTGACAATGTTTATACGAAAAGTTATAATTTTTTTTTTTTAGCGGGCTCATATTAGGATTTTGACTCCCAAAATCCATCAGAATTGGGTAGATATACAAAAAAGTATCACCAATTCCGCGATTGTGCACAGGAAAATTCATAGGTAATTAATTTACCAATACAAAGATTAATGAAGAAAAATGGGTTTGTTTATCCGAAATTATAAGACTACTGCTTGGATCTATTGACATGCGTTTTTGTTTTCATTTGTATGCTCTGCTGTAAATAATCTCCGTGAGCGAACTTATGGAAATAGATTTTTTTTCGATAAAACAAGTCACTCCACAATTCCAAACAAGAAAAGAATACGGAAATGACAACTATAAAATTTTTGTATCATTTTATTTCATTTAGGGCTATACGGACTCGAACCGTAGACCTTCTCGGTAAAACAGATCAAACTTTTTATTATCAAAATGAGTCGAACTATTTCAAAAACCCAACATGCAGTTTTTTGCATTGGGCTCTTTCATTAACTAATAGAAATATCAGCTAGTCTGCCATATTTTTTTTGAAAGAAAGATTAAGGAGATGGTTCCATGCCCTTTGATTCATTACTGATCTAGGAGCACTGCCAAAGTGTTTCAAAGAAGGGTTATCTTGACGTAGGTCTGCTATGGCCTTGATCAACCTAAGTTAAATAGAGTCTCTATCGGCTCTGCTTAAAGCATAAAATATGCAACTTTATACACCTTAAAGCTCATAGGATGAAAAGAGATTATTTTGAAGTCCTTGTGCTCATTCTGCCTAGCATTGAATAAACTGAATATTCACCCTATCAATATCTCAAATCAAAGGCCCGGTTTCTTTGGCGCATAACTAAATAGGCACCGAACCTTTTGTCAGGCTATTGTTCCCTCAAAGTCATGGAGTAAGACATTGATTTCTCAAGAAGATCAAATCTTTTGATTACATGATGGACTTCTCTGAAAAACATTGGCGCACGTGTAAACGAGTTGCTCTACCAACTGAGCTATAGCCCTTGTGCTTGTAATACATATTTTATTATCTAGATAATTTCTTGTCAAGATGAATATTCTACGATCCAACATCATAGCTCTTTGATCTTTTTGATTGATATTGCTTATAAATAATATTCCATTTATAATCCATCGACGGGATGGGTCCCGTTTGTTTCTCTTTGTCATAATAAATTACCTACTTAACTCAGTGGTTAGAGTATTGCTTTCATACGGCAGGAGTCATTGGTTCAAATCCAATAGTAGGTAGAACTTATTAGATAGCAGAGTCAACGGTATCTAATAAGTTTTTATATTCATCTCTTAAATTAATTGACATTTGCATCAGAATTTAATTTCACTGGATTCTATTTGATTGTATTCAATTGGCAGTTCAAAAGAACTTAGAAACAAAATCTCTTTTGCTTAGTCGGGTACACAAACGAATTATGAAATTGTATTGATAGCCTCTACTCGTGTCCTAGCTCGTCTGAGAGCTAGATTTGCCTCAATTGTTTGTCTCTTACCTTCAGCTTTCTTCAAATTAGTTTCCGCGTTTTCAAGAGTTTGTTGAGCTTCTTGGGGATCAATGTCACTACCCTTCTCTGCATCATTTACTAAAATCGTGATCTCATTATTACCGATTCTAGCAAAACCACCCATCAGAGCCATCGTTAGCCATTGGTTGTTAAGGCGTATTCTTAAAATACCTATATCTACAGCTGTAGCAATAGGAGCGTGGTTTGGTAATACGCCAATTTGTCCACTATTAGTAGATAAAATGATTTCTTTCACTTCGGAATCCCAAACAATTCGATTAGGGGTCAGTACACAAAGATTTAAGGTCATTTATTCGATTTGCTCTCCATTTCTAAGTTCATAGCCTTCGCGGTAGCTTCATCGATGTTACCTACCAAATAAAAAGCCTGCTCAGGAAGACCATCTAATTCCCCCGAAAGGATTAATTTAAACCCTCTAATTGTTTCTGCTAAACCAACATATTTTCCCGGAGAACCGGTAAAAACTTCTGCTACGAAAAAGGGTTGGGAGAAAAAACGTTCAATTTTTCTTGCTCGTGCTACGGTTAAACGATCCTCTTCGGATAATTCGTCCAACCCGAGGATAGCTATAATGTCTTGAAGTTCTTTGTAACGTTGTAAAGTTTCCTTAACTCTTTGAGCAGTTTCATAATGTTCCTCACCAACAATCCGAGGTTGGAGCATAGTTGACGTTGAATCTAAAGGATCCACTGCTGGATAGATACCTTTGGAAGCTAATCCTCTTGATAGTACAGTAGTAGCATCTAAATGTGCA